GTCTTTGTGGGATCGGAAATATTGTACCAAGGGTGTCTTTAGAGTATACCAAATCAGTATAGCCGTCCTTCGTCTGACACAGCAAGGCAATTTCAATTAATATTGAAATTAAGTATACGTATTAGATTAGAAAATTGCGTTTTTCTTGCTTGTAATATAGAACTATGCGCCAATTACTAAAAAGAGTATAGAGGTTCTCTTCATTATTGGTTTCGGACTCGAAACGCAAATCGGGTAGAAGTCGGGTAAGGGATCAATCTCATCCGTTCTTTTCGAATTCATCACGGAGCTTTTTATATTCCCACAATCCAATTAAACGCGAAATCCATAAATTTCTTTTTTTGTGTTTTGTTTATAGAATATAGAAAGAAAAGCATTTTGCATTTTAAGGAATTGATTCGTCGTCGAGTACCTACTAAGAGTAGTAAGTAGGAGATAGTATTCGATGAAAAAACAATTATGTGAATAAACTAAATTTCGGAATCTAATGAGTAAAAATCAAAAGAAGATAACTTTTTGTCCGAAACTAAAAAAACAGAAATGCTTTTCCTGTTTTCTTCTTCGATAGTGAGAGTTTTTTTTTAAACAAAGTTACATGACATAGTTCTTATTTCTTTTTATTAGTTTACTCCAAGAGTTCCTCAAAAAACCTGTTGATTAGAAACCACGGAATTTTTAGATGTCGATGTAATGGTTGAGTAAGAAAGTGAACATATTCTTTCAATCGGTATTTTTTATTATTCTTGCTCTTATCTTTCACAAAAAAATGTAAACTTAGGTAAGTGCTTTATAAATATATGTAGAAAAAAAACATATTTGATTTAGCTCCTTCATGCCTACTCTAACTAGTTATTTCGGTTTTCTACTAGCAGCTTTAAGTACAACCTCAGCTCTATTTATTGGTCTGAGCAAAATACGCCTTATTTGAAATAAATTGAATCAACTCATAAAACGAAATCTTTTGGTAGGATTTCATATATTTTTTTAGTTTTTTATTTTATCGCGAAAATTTCAAAATTCCCGTTATTGAGATTCAGGGACAATTCGGATTAATAGTTAAGGATAGATATTACCCCCCCCCTTTTTTTCTTTTCAAACAAATTGAAATGATTGAAGTACTTCTATTTGGAATCGTCTTAGGTTTGATTCCTATTACTTTGGCTGGATTATTCGTAACTGCATATTTACAATATAGACGTGGCGATCAGTTGGACCTTTGATTAGTTAACAAATCTTTGTTGATTGACCTCCTCTGGCTTAAATAAAGAAAGGAGGTCAATTTTCTATTATTATTTACGTCTAATTAGAACTAACAAGACTGGACTCACGCTCTGTAGGATTTGAACCTACGACATCGGGTTTTGGAGACCCACGTTCTACCGAACTGAACTAAGAGCGCTTTCTTATCACAAACAGTAAAGAAAAAAATGCCTTTTGTAACCCAAAACTCCATCTTGCATTCACAGATATAGTTAAAATTGCATACGCGTTATATGTATATATAGTATTATATACTATATAGAATATATCTAAATAGAATATGATATGGATTCGAATAATATTCTAAAAAAGACGGATTCTATATGTCCAGTTTGCCTCTATTTCGTCGATCTTAATTAATTTTTCTCAGAGGAAAAGCAATAGGTAGGGATGACAGGATTTGAACCCGTGACATTTTGTACCCAAAACAAACGCGCTACCAAGCTGCGCTACATCCCTTTTTATAGGTTTACAGTATTATTGTAAATAATCCTTTTCTTTTTTTCCACATGATTATTTCTCATATTTAGATACACACTAGATCTTGCCATTTTTCCTTTTTTTAAGTTAAACAAATTATAAAATAAAGGTCGAAAATCTGATCGACCGGATTGTTGTACATTTTTATTTGTTTAAGAAATTTCATGTACAAATACAAGTGGTTAAAAAAAAATACATATGCATCTGATTATCTATTCTATATGTCATATTCTTATGTGTTATAATATATAAATAAAGAAAAAAAAAGAAGGAGGATTTTCCATGCGAAATCTAAAAACATATCTCTCCGTGGCACCCGTACTAAGTACTTTATGGTTCGGATCTTTAGCAGGTCTATTGATAGAAATCAATCGTTTTTTCCCGGACGCTTTAACATTCCCCTTTTTTTCATTCTAGTTATTGACATGGTAAGGGGGTAACGAAGATTAGAGATAGGACCCACAATCCGTGACTAATCCCCTGCCCTTTCTCCCTTTTCGAATATAAGGTCAAAGGGAGAAAGAAAAAAGGATTCGACCCCAGCATGGGCTCAAGCTCGAATTAAAAATTCAATGAAAATTAATAAGTAAATAAGAGGGCGAACGGAAATTAAAATGTGGGTTGGGGGCAAAAGTCTCATACACAAGACTTAAGTGAAATACTGTACTGTGATTCCAAATATTATAGTTCGAAATTGTTGGATTACGTATTCTTTATTATACTGAATACTTTTTACTATTAATAGTTAATATTTTTTTATTTCCTATTCCTCTATTTACAGCAACGAAATCCTTTGAAGTGTATTTCAAGTTAGCAATTTATTTTTTTTATCTTCGCTTCGGGTCGAAAATAAAAGAGTTGCTTAAATAAAAAATTTACCCCAAAAGGGGGTTGGGTTCATGGCCAAAGGTAAAGATGTCCGAGTAAGCGTTATTTTGGAATGTACTAGTTGTGTCCGAAAGAATGTTAATAAGGAATCAAGGGGTATTTCCCGCTATATTACTCAAAAGAATCGACGCAACACGCCCAGTCGGTTGGAATTGAGAAAATTCTGCCCCTATTGTTACAAGCATACAATTCATGGAGAGATAAAGAAATAGATCGAACCAAACGCCTGCGTATTTTTCTTTTGAAGCAAGAGTACAAAAGGACATATTATATATATATATTTGTATAAAAAAATGATAAGAAAATAAAATAAACAGACATATTATTCTATGCAATAAATAAAAAGCAATAAATTCAAATTCGAATATATAGAATTTTATTCTATTATAAACAAAAATATATATGGAAAATATGGAATATATAAAAAAAGAATTCCGGATTCGAAGCTATTATCGAATCTAAATGTATAATAATATAAGCGTTAAGCGCCGATAAATAAAAAATAAATAAATCTATAAAAGAAACAAATTCAAATTAAAGAAAAAGAATAAAAAAACCAAATCCTATTTCGAATTCATTTTTTTTAGATCCGACCGAAATAGGATTTTCGGTAGAAGATTTTTTATATTATAAGGAATAAATAAACGAAACAAACCATGGATAAATCCAAGCGATCTTTCCTTAAACCTAAGCGGCCTTTTCGTAGGCGCTTGCCCCCGCTCCAATCGGGGGACCGAATTGATTATAGAAACATGAGTTTAATTAGTCGATTTATTAGTGAACAGGGAAAAATTTTATCTAGGCGCGTGAATAGATTGACTCTGAAACAACAACGATTAATTACTATTGCTATAAAACAAGCTCGTATTCTATCTTTGTTACCCTTTCTTAATAATGAGAAACAATTTGAAAGAGCCAAGTCGGCCGTTAGAACTACGGGTTTTCGAACAAAAAAACAATAGGTTTACTTTTTATTTTATTCAATTGATGTTTTGCTCTAAAAAATCTGATAATCCGGATTTTTTTGTTGTCTCGGAAGAAGAAATCTTTTTTTTATTAAATGCCTTTGCTCATTTTGACTGCTTTATTGTATTTTTTATTTTATTTTATCAGACTAGTTTCTATTCTATTTTCCCTTCCCGGAGTTCCTTCTCCGGGGAACTTTGTTTAAAGCATTTCGGGTGCGTCTTTCCAATCTTCTTTTTTTAGGATCTCATTGGAAATACTATAAATAGAATTCCTATTTAAAATAGCTATTTGCGCAAGTATTTTACGATTAAGAATCAACTGTCTCTTGTACAGATCATGGATAAATTTACTATAACTATAGTATATGCCCTTTTCTGTTTCGCGAATTGCTGCGTTTATCCGAGTAATCCACAACCGACGAAAATCTCTCTTTTTCTTATTTCTATCTCGATGAGCCGAAAACAAAGCTCTTATTTTCTGTTGAGCAACAATACGAATCGGTTTTGAATGAGCCCCTCGAAAGCTTGATACAAATAAACGCATTTTTTTTCTGCGTCTCCGAGCTATATATCCTCGTCTAACTCTGGTCATTGAATAAATGAAACTTTGCTAAATAACTAATTGATTTTCTTTCTCTTTGAGTTATTTCTTCTTCCCTCGCTGGTAATACCAAAACGGCTTTTCCAATGTATAAAAAGAATTCCCATGGCTTTTGCTACTATAACCTTCCCGACCACGATTTTTTTCGAGGTATTTCGACCCAACTCTAAATGAAATAAGAAATTGGATTGATACTAGGTATCAAAAATAAAAACATAGTAAATCTAGATGAATAAAGAAATAGTGGGTTCCTTCGTTTCTATGGTTACTTCTTAAACAGTGAGGTCCTCTCTATACACCGGAGCCCTTCTATTGCGTTTAGTCAACGTTATTGGTAACTTGTACAATTCAAAATCTTTGGCTCTACCCATGAATTATCCAGTAATAGGTCTTTCACAACGAGATCCGCCCATACAGTAACGGTATTTAATTTGGAAGGTTAGCTGGATAGCTGACCCTATTAGTCCGTTTTGCAAAAATGGGAGCATAATGCTTTTTTATGAAAAATAGTACTTTCCCGCTTAATGTATAGCATTTGCTACCAATGGGAACTTGCTTCTCGTCTTAAATTGAGCTGCTTGGAGTTACACCAAGGAAACCATAAATTTCATATGCAATAGACGGGTGTGGTAGATCTTTTTTTTCGATAGTGACCAGAGTTCTTCCATTTTATCCTATTCAATGGTAACGACCATTGATACTGGAAATTGAGTTTCTAACCCAGCTCATACTATGAACGAGTCGCACATACACCCTAGTACATGTTCCTCGTCGCTGAGGACATCCCCGAAGAGCGGGAGATTTCGTGACGTTTCTGATTGGCTGTCTTGTGTTTCTAATAAGCTGTTTAATAGTTGGCATGCTGAATTCTTTACATAAGGGACTGGTTTAGATCAATCCTAACCTGATGATTATGCATTTTTTCTAGTTATATCGAATATTACCAAGTAAAGTCAAAAGATAAAATATAAATTTGCTAATTTGATTACTTCGACTCTTTCCATTTTTCCGTCTTTATTATTTCTACCCCTTCCTTCGCTATAAGATCAATAATTCCGTGAGCTTGGGCTTCTCTTGCTGACATAAAAACATCCCTTTCCAGGTCTTCGGTTAGAACCCCAAAAGGTTGGCCTGTTCTTTGTGCATAAACCTTTGTGAGGGTTTCTCGCAAAGTCAATAGTTCTTCCGCTTCCATCATACATTCTCCCGTTGATCCCTCATGAAAAGAACTAGCAGGTTGATGGATCATTACCCTGATGATATAACAAAAGGAGGGCTCCTCTATCTCGCATGATGAAGCGAAGACAACAGATAGGGAATACCCATAAACTTGAACAACCGTACGTGCATCTTTTGCACATTGCATACGGCTCGACAATGGACTTTACTTTTCTCTTCCATCGAAGAAAAATAGAACTGATCAGATCCAGATCAGTAAATAATCCAATTACCATCCTTCTTTTCGTGAGTTCAAAATACTACGATGGCTCCGTTGCTTTATATATTTATTTGGTCTGTAATTCAGCAATCCCAAAGTTTCTTTTTGATCCGAAATACGGAATTTTTTTCGTATTCTTTCAAACACAAATGTTGTTAGGTTAGGATTAAGAGTCTTTTGGTATTAAAATAAAAAAGTTTGTGACGCTGAAACGTACTCCGGATAAAAAATCGGAATACCCTTTATCTCATACTTCTCTCTCGATACATAATCTAATGTTTTTTTTTAAACTAAAAAAATTTTGCATATCGAATTCAAAGTGCCATGCGATTTTTACTTAACACTACTAATAATCTATATTGATATTTCGTGTGGTGAAGGCATAGTCTTTTTTCTCAAATAAAAAACTCATTGGCGCCAAAGCCAAGCGTGAGGGAATGCAAAACGTTTGGTAATTTCTCCTCCGACCAGGATAAAAGATCCCATTGAAGCGGCTATTCCCATGCATATTGTATATATATCTGGTAGCACAAGTTGCATAGCATCAAAAATAGCTATTCCGGGTAATACCCATCCGCCAGGACAATTTATAAACAAATAAAAATCCTGGGTCTGATCCTCGATACTGAGATATACGATAAGACCAATAAGGTAATTCGAGATCTCGGTCGTAATCTCTTGGGTTAAAAAAAGTAATCTTGCTCGATAAAGTCGGTTGATTAGGATAAAATTTTATCCCTTAGAAGCCGTACATGCACCTTTTGATGCATACGGGTCAAACAAATGTGAAAAAGAAAAAAATCAATGTGTCGATTACGGCCCTCTTGTTTTTGGATAGCAGTTCTTTCTAATGGGGGGCTGTCTTCTATTTTTCGATAAATATGAGTTTTTCGTAAATAAGAAATTTTATATTTATATATTTAGTTAGTATAGAATTCGAATAAATAGAATTCGACTAATAAAGAAATAAAAAAAAGATAATATAGAAGACTCCATACCTAGATACAAAATAAAAAAAAAGGAATCCTTTTTTTAATATACACCAATATACAAATAAAAAAAAGAAATAGTATTAGTATAGATAGAGTATAATATAATAAGAGGTAAACTTTTCGAACTAACCACTCTTTTCTTTGATTTATTGTTTCATCGAGATCAAATGCAAACCACGATGTCATTTTCTTGTTCTTGAAGGGGCCTCTTTAATTCTTTTAGGTTTATGCTCTACTCCGGGTAAAAATCTGCTCGATTTTTATTTGCACATATAGGTCAAATGCGTCTAATACCGCTTCTTTTTGTTTTGCTAAGATGTCGTTTTTTTTTCATTCAGTTAATGTCTTTGCCCCAAAATGGGATATTCGACATATTGACGTCATCTATTCTATTCGAGTGATTAAGTTTCAGATCAGTCCTATATTTATTCTATTTTTTATAGGAATTCTTTTTCATACAAGCAGTAATTCTCGATATATTACCGATTGGGATTTGTTTAAACGGAGCCTGGATACTTCATGTCATTTTATTGGTTCAACCAAGCCAACCATAAATTTTTCGAATTGATATTATTAATCTGAATCCCCCACAAATGGATCGAGTTGGACTTCGCGCTCCAAATTTTGGATAATTCAATTAATCTTTCTTGGGCGAAGGGAAGGATATCTCGATCGGGGAAGAGAACGGGGAAAGCCCATATGACCCAATATATCTGACAAGTCGCACTATACGTCAATCCAAGTTGCATCTTCATCTCCCGGAAGTCGAAAGGGTACTTTTGGAACACCAATAGGCATTAACTCAAAGAAAAGATTAAGTACTATATTTCACTTTGATATGGAAACGTAATAATTGGGCTATTCTTTTCATAATATCAACATGTATGATAATTAGAAAGGTTGATATTCTTTATCATATATTATGTCGAGAATAAATTAGAAAAGTTCATAACAGACAATAGAATGGCTAAAGTAAAATTATTACGACTAGAGCTTTCCAACGATGAACAAATATGGCGGCATTTGCTCATAGAAAAGGGTATCAACCCCCATTGCGTATTGGTACTTATCGGGTATAGAATAGATCTGCTTCTCTTTGTTCCTACAAACAAAATTGTTCCCTTAGTACCAATAGACTAGAAAAAACAAATATTAACCCTTGCTCCGAGATAATCCACTGAGAAGAGCAGGGGTACCTTGATAGTCATAGTCTTTTCCAATGCAATAAAGTTACATAGTGTCTATTTTTAGTTGATAAAGGGGTATTTCCATGGGTTTGCCTTGGTATCGTGTTCATACCGTTGTCTTGAATGATCCGGGTCGGTTGATTTCTGTCCATATAATGCATACGGCTCTGGTTGCTGGTTGGGCCGGTTCGATGGCTCTATATGAATTAGCTGTTTTTGATCCCTCTGATCCCGTTCTTGATCCAATGTGGAGACAGGGTATGTTCGTTATACCCTTCATGACTCGTTTAGGAATAACCAATTCCTGGGGCGGTTGGAGTATTACAGGGGGGACGGTAACGGATCCTGGTATTTGGAGTTATGAAGGTGTGGCCGGGTCACATATTGTGTTTTCTGGCTTGTGCTTTTTGGCAGCTATTTGGCATTGGGTCTATTGGGATCTAGAAATTTTTTGTGATGAACGTACAGGAAAACCTTCATTAGATTTGCCTAAGATTTTTGGAATTCATTTATTTCTTTCCGGGGTGGCTTGTTTTGGTTTTGGCGCATTTCATGTAACAGGCTTGTACGGTCCTGGAATATGGGTGTCTGATCCGTATGGATTAACCGGAAAAGTCCAGTCAGTAAATCCCGCATGGGGCGTAGAAGGTTTTGATCCTTTTGTTCCAGGGGGAATAGCTTCTCATCATATTGCAGCAGGGACATTGGGCATATTAGCGGGCTTATTCCATCTTAGTGTCCGCCCGCCCCAACGTCTATACAAAGGATTACGTATGGGTAATATTGAAACCGTACTTTCTAGCAGTATCGCTGCTGTCTTTTTTGCAGCTTTTGTAGTTGCCGGAACTATGTGGTATGGTTCAGCAACGACTCCGATCGAATTATTTGGTCCTACTCGTTATCAATGGGATCAGGGATACTTTCAGCAAGAAATATATCGAAGAGTTAGTGCTGGGCTGGCCGAAAATAAAAGTTTATCAGAAGCTTGGTCGAAAATTCCCGAGAAATTAGCCTTTTATGATTACATCGGCAATAATCCGGCAAAGGGGGGGTTATTCAGGGCAGGTTCAATGGACAATGGGGATGGAATAGCTGTTGGATGGTTAGGACATCCAATATTTAGAGATAAAGAAGGACGTGAGCTCTTTGTACGCCGTATGCCTACTTTTTTTGAAACATTTCCAGTCGTTTTGATAGATGGAGATGGGATTGTTAGAGCCGATGTTCCTTTTAGAAGAGCAGAATCTAAATATAGCGTCGAACAAGTAGGCGTAACGGTTGAGTTCTATGGTGGCGAACTCAATGGAGTCAGTTATAGTGATCCTGCTACTGTGAAAAAATATGCTAGACGTGCTCAATTGGGTGAAATTTTTGAATTAGATCGTGCTACTTTGAAATCGGATGGTGTTTTTCGTAGTAGTCCAAGGGGTTGGTTTACTTTTGGACATGCTTCCTTTGCCCTGCTTTTCTTCTTTGGACATATTTGGCATGGGTCGAGAACCTTATTCAGAGATGTTTTTGCTGGTATTGATCCAGATTTAGATGCTCAAGTAGAATTTGGAGCATTCCAAAAACTAGGAGATCCAACTACAAGAAGACAGGCAGTCTGATACAAAATTGCTTTCGTATTTTTTGTCTCTCTTTTTGTGATTTGACATTGGGGATCGGCGAAATCTTGATTTAATTATGACCTACTCTTTCGTTGACTCTTTTTTTATCAGGGAAATAATCCACAATAAACAGGTATGGAAGCTATAATTGTAAACCACAATTGAATCTATGGAAGCATTGGTTTATACATTTCTATTAGTCTCGACCCTAGGGATAATCTTTTTCGCTATCTTTTTTCGAGAACCGCCTAAAATTACAACTAAGAAATGATTTTTCATTATCTCCGTTGAAGTAATGAGCCTCCCAATATGCATTCAATATTGGGAGGCTCATTACTTCAACTAGTCCCCGTGTTCCTCGAACGGATCTCTTAGTTGTTGAGAGGGTTGCCCAAAAGCGGTATATAAGGCGTACCCGGTAAAACTTACAAGTAAACCAGATATAAAGATGGCGACTAGGGTTGCTGTTTCCATTATTATATGAATTCAAGACCGCAATGGATCTCTGATAAGATCCTTTATTTACAAGGGAATGGTATACAAAGTCAACAGATCTCAATAAATACAATCAGATTTATGGCTACACAAATCGTTGAGAGTAGTTCTAAATCTCGTCCAAGACAAACTACGGTAGGGGCTTTATTGAAACCATTGAATTCCGAATATGGTAAAGTAGCTCCTGGATGGGGAACTACTCCTTTGATGGGTGTCACAATGGCTTTATTTGCAGTATTCCTATCGATTATTTTGGAGATTTATAATTCTTCTGTTTTACTGGATGGAATTTCCATGAATTAAATTCACAAGAACTACTAAGTTAGAGTTTTTCAATACAAAGTGAATTTTCAGGTTTCTTATTTATAACCCCGTTGGTAGTTCGATCGCGTAATTTCTTTCTGTATTTCCGGAATATGAGTGTGTGACTTGTTATAATTGATCCTATTGCTAATACAGAGAATGAGTCTGTCATCTTATCTTGATAAAGACGGTTCTACCTCGTCGGATACTCATCTTAGTATCTGGAGCACGGAATATTATGAAATAGATCCAGAATTGAACTATGATTCATACTTAATATTATATTCAGACCTTGTGACCGGATTCTAACAAAAAAAATGTTCAACCAATTCAAAATACTTAGTAAATTGAAATATTTTTCTTTCGGTTTATGCTGATTTTGACTAAAAGGTAAATTCTTTCGTATTTTTAGTCATTATTTGATTATTTGAATAAGTGATGATCCGATAGTTCTTACTCAGGGAATTTTTGGGTTTGGGGTTTTTATTGAATCATCGTGGTTCTAGTATGAATCTGGGGTTTCAATTAATTTATAGGGTCTTAACAAGAGAAATTCCTATCACTGAAAAAAAAAATAGTAAAAGCCGAATTACACACAACTGACAAATCAAATAAAAATAGGGAAAGAGAAGATTCAAGAGGCCTGTAGTAATACTAAACATAAAAAGGAAGAGCCGACTTGATATTTTGGCATTATCACCACAAAGAAGAACTTTCGTATTTTTAATGCTTCGTATCTTCACTTCCGAGAGGAAGAGTAAGATATTTCTATTACATATACGTTAGCAGCCGTATTTGTGTGTTTCTGCTTGAGCTGTACGAGATCAAATTCTCATATATGGTTCTCAGAGGGGGAGTCCCCCCGGGTTACCTATCTCAATAAAGTCTATGATTGGTTCGAAGAACGTCTCGAGATTCAGGCGATTGCAGATGATATAACTAGTAAATATGTTCCTCCCCATGTCAACATATTTTATTGTCTAGGTGGGATTACCCTTACTTGTTTTTTAGTACAAGTAGCTACGGGGTTTGCTATGACTTTTTATTATCGTCCAACTGTTACTGATGCGTTTGCTTCTGTTCAATACATAATGACTGAAGCAAATTTCGGTTGGTTAATCCGATCAGTTCATCGGTGGTCGGCAAGCATGATGGTTCTAATGATGATACTGCACGTATTTCGCGTGTATCTCACCGGTGGGTTTAAAAAACCTCGAGAATTGACTTGGGTTACAGGTGTAGTTCTGGCTGTATTGACCGCGTCTTTTGGTGTAACTGGGTATTCCTTACCTTGGGACCAAGTTGGTTATTGGGCGGTCAAAATTGTAACAGGCGTCCCTGAAGCTATTCCTATAATAGGATCGCCTTTGGTGGAGTTATTACGCGGAAGTGCTAGTGTGGGACAATCCACTTTGACTCGTTTTTATAGTTTACACACTTTTGTATTGCCTCTTCTTACTGCTGTATTTATGTTAATGCACTTCCTAATGATACGTAAACAGGGCATTTCTGGTCCCTTATAGAGAAGATAGATCATAGATCTTTGTAATCAATCATTTATCACTTGGGGAAGGAACAATAGTATTTCATTGCTATAACTGTGTCTTATAAAAATTAAAAATGAATAAGACATGTTTTTGGACATTCTCTTTCCTTCAACCCCACAATACTACAATATTGTATTGTGTTATTTAATATAACACAACTAGTTGAAGGGAATTCTCCGAAAGTAAAATGGATTATGGGAGTGTGTGACTTGAACTATTGATTAGGCCGTGCAGATATATGCCCCTTTCTGCCACATTGAAATTTACAAACCAATGCATGTGTCTTTGTTCCAACCACCGTATAAGCTATATCCATATACAGACGATAGGCTGGTTCGCTTGAATAGAATTCTTTCTATGATCAGCCCCGAATCATGTCATGCATGAACAGGCTCCGTAAGATCCAGTCGAATCAATGATTTGGTAGAATCCAAATTCCATTTTTTTCGTAATTTATTTAATTGAATAGTATGGAAATGCATTCATTTCCTCTGCATCGACCCAACTTATGATACTATCGGAGTGAAACAAGGCATCTAAAGAAGGCGAGAGGCCATATGTTAGTTAGTAACAAGTAAACCCTTTGCTTTGTCTGTAAAAAATCTCACAATTTTTGGCGAGAAACATCAATCGCAAAGTCTAAGACGACCCAGAAAGCATTTGAGCAGGATCAACTTTGTAAGCCTACTTGGGGATTGAGCATTTATCTGCATTTATCTGGAAGAACAGAA